AATAATAAACCAAAATCCCCTACACGATTAGTTACAAAAGCTTTTTGACAAGCAGTTGCTGCAATAGGTCGCGTGAACCAAAAACCTATTAATAGGTAAGAACACATTCCAACTAATTCCCAAAAAATATAAATTTGTATCAAATTAGAACTAGTAACTAATCCTAACATTGAGGTATTGAAAAAACTCAGATAAGCAAAAAATCTTAAATATCCTTGATCATGAGACATATAATTATCACTATAAAAAAGAACCAAAATTCCAACAGTAGTAATTAATATTAACATAATAGAAGCAAGTGGATCGATTAAGTGACCGAACTCTAAAGAAAAATCATTATTAATGGTCCAAGACCATACATATTGATAGATAAAACTTCTATTTATTTGTTGAATAGAGAGATAGACGGAAAGAAGCATAACCATGCTTAACAGTAAAATGCTAGGAAAAGACCAAGAAAGAATCACTTCAAAAATTACATATTCCATATAAAGATACAAATTACATAGAGTAAATACAAATTACATTATAAAATAAAGATACAAATTACATTATAAAATAAAGATACAAATTACATATTCCATATAAAAATACAAATTCCATATAAAAATACAAATTACATATAAAAATACAAATTACATATAAAAACATATAAAAATACAAATTACATTATAAAATAAAGATACAAATTACATATAAAGATACAAATTACATAGAGTAAATACAAATTGCATATTCTATATAAAGATAAAATAAAGATAAAGAATAGCTTCAGCTTCAAAAAGAACTATTCTATTCAAAAGTAATTCTACTCCACTTTCTAAAGTAATTATCTTATAAAAAAGATAAAAAAATAACAAAATACAACAAACAAGGAGGTTTGTGATGGTTAATCTCGTATACGTATGCATGAAGATAAACAATTCCGTGGTTATGGTCGGACTCTATTATGGATTTATTAGCGCATTTTCCATCGGGTCCTCTTACCTGTTCCTTCTCCGACCACGGTTTTTGAACGACGATCCAGACGCAATCGAAAAGAAGGCATCAGAAACTGCAGGTTTTTTTACAGGACAACTTTTGATATTCATATCAATCCTTTATGGGCCTCTGCATCTAGCGTTAGGTAGACCTCATACAATCCTTTTACTACTTGCACCGTATTTTTTCTTTCATTACTTATTCAGCAATAGCGGTCAATGGCCGAGCCAGCGTTTTGCTTTCCCATTGCTCACTAAGTCAATGCGGAATCGTAGGTTTCAATTGGTATTCCTGAATAATTTGCTTTTTCAATTATTCAGCCTTAGCTTGTTGGGAAGGCCAATGTTAACCCGATTAAGCTACATTTATATCTTTCGATGCAACAATAAGATGTTATTTGTCCTAAGTAGCTTTGTTGGTTGGTTAATTGGTCATATTTTAGTCCTGAAATGGGCTGGATTGGTATTTGTTTGGCTACTTCAGGTTATTAGATCGAAGACAATGAAGTACATTACATGTAATGTACTTATTCCAGCGACTAAGTACATTATCGAAAAATGGCGAAATTCTTTTGTTGCTGGTTTAATTCGTGAGATTTTAGCCATGAAACAGGTTGAATCGGCATTAGTTAGGATAAAGAATTCTAAGTTATTAGACGATGCACGGTGGTGGATAAGGGGTTCTTCGCTAATAAGCGGCCTAAAAATTAACATTCGCTTTTATGCTAGGTTGATACTTCGTGGATTTGAGAATGTGTACGTGGGAGCAAAATTCAGACAGGATATGGAGCACCTCTTTAGTATTATCTTATTTGCTATCTTTCTTTTATATTTAGATCAAACACCCCTTTTGTATGCAGACCCGGCCGACAAAAAATTACAACTTCAAAGAAAACTATCGAACGAAACCCAAGCTGCCAGAGCAGAGAAGAAACTTGAAGAAAGACTAACGAAAAAATTCGAAGCGCAAAGGAGAGCGCAAAGGGCAGCACAAAGGCAAGCTCTGCAAGAATTCAAGCAAGGTGTGGTAGAAAGCTATCTGGCAAAGCAAGTTGCGAAAGACGCGAATCAAATACAAGCTCAGAAAGACGAGAAGCAAATACAAGCTGAGCAAAAAGCGAGGCGAATCCGAGCTGAGCAAGTTGTGCAATACACATTTTGGCTAATCGAAGCTCAGCGAAGAGAGATGGAAATCGAAGCTGCGCGAGCTATGCAGGAAGCATATAAGGGAATGCTTGCTGCGCAAGAAGGATATGTGGAAGAGGGGGTGCAAGAGAAACAAGAGGGATTCCCCGAAGAACTTATTTCTCCTTCGCCTATTTTTCATTCGGAAGAAAGGGAAGAGAATCCGAAGTTATTAATATTGAAAGAAAAAATATCAATATTGAAAAAAAAAATATCAATATTGAAAAAAAAAATATCAATATTGAAAGAAAAGAACGATTTATTCTCGTTTGAAATCCCTATTATCACTTCTCTTTTTGACCCGCAAAAACCACTCCGTCCATTACGATATATAAAAACGTGTGCTGGCGTTGAAAAGGCTGTCAAAAATGAGATGTCACAATATTTTTTTTATGCATGCCGAAGCGATGGAAAACAAAGAATATGTTTTACATATCCACCCAGTTTGGCAACTTTCTGGGAAATGATACAAAGAAAAATGGCTTCGAGGTTCCCACGAATCTATGCTAAAGCTAAATGGCGGGCTCTTAGGTGGTCTGCTCCTGGGAGTTATAGACAGTGGATTTCTCGCAATAAAAAAAAAAAGAACAGCCTGAGTACAGAATTTCAAAATCGAATTAAAACTTTAGATAAAAAAAAAAGTCTGCTAAATGTCCTCGCAAGAAGGAAAAGATCTAGCCTGCTAAATGTCCTCGCAAGAAGGAAAAGATCTAGCCTGCAAAATGTCCTCGAAACAAGGAAAAGGTTGTGTAATTATAAAACTAATAAAACTAAAAAAGAATACTTGCCTGAAAAAGAATACTTGCCTGAAATAGCCGATCCTTTTTTGACCGGAGCGCTTCGTGGAAAGAGCGACCCTGAAGTCGACGATGGCGGAAGGAAGACAAGCGATTTGATAAAGGTTGTTTTCTTAAAGAATAATATTACAATGGCAACGCTCCGAAATAAGAATGATGATGACTTGCGGGAACAAAAAAATGCCATAGCCCTACTAAGCAGGATGAAAAACCCGGTAAATAAGCTTCACCTACTTTTTGTTAACGAGAGAGATTATCCCTTCGTGAAAACGTTAGTAAATAGAATTAATGGCCCTGCAGTACCAAAAAAAAAGAAAAAAATTTCCAAAAGCAAACAAAAAAACGTCAAAAGCAAACAAAAAAACGTCAAAAGCAAACAAAAAAACGTCAAAAGCAAACAAAAAAACGTCAAAAGCAAACAAAACGAAATCAAAAGAAAAGTAAACGAAATCAAAAGAAAAGTAAACGAAATCAAAAGAAAACAAAACGAAAGCTACCCACGAGGAGTCAAATTCGGCGCAACCCCAAAAACCGAAATCAACCCACACGGAATCAGATTCGACGCAGCCACAATCGAAAAGTATTCATTCGCCACAGGCTATAGCTATAGCCCGCCATCTTTTGATGACATTCTTTTTCATGCTTTTGTAACGGAGCCCCAAAGAAATAAAAAAGCAGTTATTGAACTAGAAGAAGAAATCAATAAAAAAGTTCCTCGATGGTCATACCAATTAATCGACGAGTTGGAACAACTGGAGGGAGCCGAGGGAGAGACTCAGTTCTCGGATCATGAGATTCGAATACTCCCATTCAAACGTGTAGCGGTGTTTACTGAGAAGGATTCGAAAAAACGGAAGCCGTTGATAGATGAGCAGGGTAATTTTGTGCGGCATCGAAAAACATATGCGATACGTTTTTTAGGCCATATGTCCGATTTTCGTCGAGGCCTAATCAAGGGATCCGCGCGTCAGGACAGACGTAAAGCATACGTTTGTCGCACAACTCAAGTAAATGCACGCTCCCCGCTTTTCGCTTTGGGCCCCCGCACTTTTTTGGATGGTTTGGTTAACTTAGCCGTGCAGGTGAAATTCTTTTATGAAACCCGGATAAAAGGGGAAAAAATAGTGGATGACGATGACGATAACGAGAAAGATGAATTTAAAGTGATGATTCCGGATACGAAGTCGATTGTGGCTGAGACGAGGGAAATGCTGAAACAGGCGGGGGCCGAAGACGGGCAATCCTACGAAGACGTCGAGGATGATATACGAATTGAGAATGTAACGGAAATGTGGGAGAACATTGACTATGGTCAAGTCATAAGAACTTTCATATTATTACTGCATATTTTTCTTAGAAAAAAGGTTGTATTCCCTGCATTCATAATAGGGAAAAATATAGCCCGTATGTTATTATTGCAAGCTACCGAGTGGAAAATAGACTTCGCCCGTTTGAAGAGAGAAAGGTATGCTATATGCACCTATAATGGTATGAAAGTCTCAGAAAAAATCGCCTTCGACCAATTCCCACCAGACTGGGCCGATGACGGTATTCAGATACTGGTCACCAACCCTTTTTACCTTAAACCTTGGTACAGATCTAAGACGCGATCCATTCAAAAAGATCCGAAGAAAGAAAAAGATCCGAAGAAAGAAAAAGGTCCGAAGAAAGAACCTTGGTACAGATTTAAGACCCGATTCATTCAAAAAGATCCGAAGAAAGAAAAAGGTCCGAAGAAAGAAAAAGGTCCGAAGAAAGAACCTTGGTACAGACGATTCTTTTTTCAAAAAGATCCGAAGAAAGAAAAAGGTCCGAAGAAAGGCAAAGCGCAATTCGAAGGGGACCGAGGGGTTCGTTTTTTAACAAGTTTTGGGATCTTAACCGACCGTCCTTTCGGTGATCTAATAACCCCGGATTGGGGAGTCTTTTTTAATCCCATTAGAAACGAACTCAAAAAGAAAATTCGCCAATTTGAAAAGAAACATTCTATAATTCTAAGCAAACGTTTTCGAAACGTCTTAAAAAAAACAAAAAAATGGTTCATCAAAAGCTTTCTATTTCTAAAAAGAGCTCGTTTAAAAAGACACCCAATTGAATTATCTGGAGGAAGAGAAACCCCGGAGTTCACTCGTTCTCAAAAAGACATAGATAATCTTAAAAACGAACAAGATTTTAGAATGAGTAGGAATCCTAGGATTAGCGAATCGTTGTTGCAAGGTCCAGTTAGAGCTTTGAAAGATGATTCATTACCAGAAGAAAAAGTGGCGGATCCAGAAAAAGAACCGTCGGATCTGGATAATGAACTAAGAGCAGTCTGGGATGAGATAGATAAAGTTACAAAAGAAAGAAAGAAAATAGTTTTCACTCCTAAACCCGATTCTCCTGATAAACTCGTACAAGCAAAAAAAAATATTTTAAAGAAATTAGAAAGAATAAAGTCTCGCCGACACAAATTTTATTTTCTAAGAATCCGAAAATCCTATTATGTTCTACTATTTTTCATTAAAAGGATATCCCGCAATATTAAAAGGATATACCTCAATCCCCTTGAACGTGCCATTTCTATTCGCAAGATCCATCCACAACGTTTTTTTGAATTTTCAAAAAAAATGATTGAAAAATCCATTGGCATTGGCAAGACTGAAACAAATAAAGAAACAGTGTATAAAACAAAGAAAAAAAAGAAAAAAAAAAATCCCTTTATTTCGATTTTTAAAGAGTCGCTTTATGATAAAGATATTAGGATTTCTGAGAATGATATTAAGCTTGGGGATACTTGGAATGGCTATAAGTATAAGAGAAAGAAGGCAACAGATACTTCGGACTTAGCCTCTATGTCCCAAGCATATGTATTTTACAAATTATACCAAACCCAACAAACCCAACTTATTCACTTAGATAAGTTAAGATATGTTCTTCAATATGACGGAACATCCCGTTTTCTTAAGAAAGAACTAAAGGATTATTTTGAAGCACAAGAACTCTTTCATTCGAAATTAAAACATAAAAATAGTTTGAATTCCGGCAAAAATCAATGGAAAAACTGGTTAAAGGCTCAGCATCAATATAGCGTATCTCCCATTATATGGAATAGCTTAAGCCCCCAAAAATGGCGAACTAAAGTCAATCAAGAACGTATGGACGAAAATACAGACTTAAATAAAAGGTATTCTAATGAAAAACGAAAACAATTCTTTGAAGCAAATTCATTAGACGATGAAGAAAATGTAGTCGAGACTTACCTAGGTCAAAGGGCCGGGGATATTAAGAACTCTATAAAATCCTATAGCTATGACCTTTTTTCCTATCAATCTATTAATTCCGAAGATAAGTATGTATGTATAAATAATAAACAAAAAAATTCTTACAATTACAATAGACGGAAAGTGAATTTAGTTGATAGTCCAGAAGGTATTGCTCTTAGCAATCAGTTTTTAGTACAAAATGATCTTCTGGATCTGTATACGTTTCCAGACCGCAAATATGTTCCTTGGAGACTTTTCCCTGGTAGTTTAATTGGTGGAAACGATAAAGACAAAGACCGGTTTGTTAAGATGTGGACCGCGACAAATAGTGGTAATGCTGTTAAGTACTGGACCGCGGCAAATGGTAATACCAGTATTAAGCCTGGGGTTTTTTGGACTTTTCAAAATTCTCAAAGAACTAAAAAACAAAACCCACTTTTTGATTGGCGGGGAATGAATACAGAACTACCAAATAGGTGCATCTCGGATCTGAAAGGTTGGTTCTTCTTCTCGGAGTTGCTCAAACTGGATCTTAGGTATCAAGTAAAACCGTGGATCCTATCAAAAAATTTACTTTTTGAAAATTTAATTTTTGAAAATCAAGAAGAAAATCCAAATCTTATTCAAAATCCTATTGAAGATGGAAGGAAAAATGTTATTCAAAATGAAAATGAAAATGATCCTATTGAAGATGGAAGGCAAAATGTTATTCAAAATGAAAATGAAAATGCTATTCAAAATCTTATCGATTTTTTTCTTGAAAAAAAAAACAGTCCAAAGGATACAAACCAAGAATTGCACGCGCAAGCGAAAGCGAGAATTTGGGATGCACTTGTAGCGAGTTTAAAACAAAAAAGAGAGCAAAAAGAGAGAAAAAATAAACGAATAGCGCAACTAATAGAGAAAAAAAAACAAAAAGAAATAGAGAAACAAAAGAGAAAAATAGAGAAACAAAAGAGAAAAAAAGAGAAAATAGAGAATGCAAAAAAAAAAATAGAGAATGAAAAAAAAAAAATAGAGACTGAAGAAGAAAAAATAGAGAAAGAAAAGAGAAAAAAAGAGAGAAAAAAAGAGAAACTAAAAAAAAAAGTAGCGAAGAATATAGAGAAACTAAAAAACAAAGTAGCGAAGAATGTAGCGAAGAATATAGAGAAACTAAAAAAACAAAGAGCGAAGAATATAGCGAGAATGGAAGAAGAAGACAAAAAAGCGAGAAAAAAAAGAAAAAGAAAAGTACAAGTACAAGAAAACAAAATTCCTTACACAGCCTTTGGATCAGACAAATGGCAACGGCCCATCGCGGAATACCCAAAAAGCGGGGATATCCGTAATTTTCAAGTGATATTGCCGGAGGATGATGATGAGGACGATGAGGAGGACCGATTGGACGAACTCAAATTGAATGCCTACGAATTGAGTAGAATCCAGAAAATTACAGATGAGAAAAGGATGAAAAGAAATTTGCTAAGCTCTATCAAAAGGGAAAGACTGAAAATGGAGTTTTCGACAAGAAACAATAGTCTTGCGACCATTATGCTTACCCACGGAATATTCAGTATCGAACCACTTCGTATATCTAGACAAAATCAGGACGCATCATTTTTGATCTATCAACTGATAAAGATTTCCTTGGTTGAGCAGCTTGATCCCTACGATCATAATGATAGTTTCGAACTTACTGAAAAATACAGAGCCCGAAGAAATTTTTTTATGCCTAAGACCAATGCGGAAACTATGCACAAAAGTGATTCTGATTTGTTTGTTCCCGAAACTATTTTATCCACCAAACGGCGTAGAGAATTGCGAATTCTAATTTCTTTCTATTCGAGAAGGGGAAAAAGAAAAAATCGTATCTATAAAAATCCAGTATTTTGGAAATACGTAAAAAACTGTGGTGAAGTTGTGGATAACAGCGAAAAAAAGAAAAAGAAACTAATAAAATCATTTCTTTGGCCTAATTATCGATTAGAAGATTTAGCTTGTATGAATCGATATTGGTTTAATGCGCAGAATGGGAGCCGTTTCAGTATGCTAAGGATACGTATGTATCCGCGATTGAAAATTCGTTAAGGATACCCTTTTTTATATCCATTCTATACCCTATTTGATATCTGAAACAACGAGATGCATTGGATTTCCATTCCGGTATCGGAATGGAAATCCAATGCACAGACCACTATCGATTAGATCTATAAATAAATGAACAGAATCGTATTTTTTCTTTTCTTTTGTTTCTTTTTATTTTCTGTGTTTTGAGTGTCAAAATATACCATGCTTTCAGATTACTATTTCAACCAACTCGTAAATTGGATTGATGAACTTTATTTGATAAAATGATTTCATAAGTTGAGAAAATTCGGAGTTCCTAAAGAAATTAGATTCTTATATATATATAAAAAAAAAAAAAAAAATGACTAGCATTATTCTTACTGATTGGTAAAATTCATTTAGTTCAAAAAGAAAAAAGGACGATAGAATATTTTTTTATGGTAAAAAAGGCATTCATTTCCGTTATTTCACAAGAAGAAAACAGGGGGTCTGTTGAATTTCAAGTAGTTAGCTTCACCAATAAGATACGAAGACTTACTTCCCATTTGGAATTCCACAGAAAAGACTTTTTATCCCAGAGGGGTCTACGTAAAATCCTGGGAAAACGACAACGCCTGCTGTCTTATTTGTCAAAGAAAGACAAAGTCCGTTATACAGAATTAATTAGTCAGCTAGATATCCGAGAATTAACAACTCGTTAATTTGAACAAGAACTTGAATTATTTCATTTCTTAGATCTTGAATTTTGATGAAATTTTTTTTGTTTTAAGCAATTCATGAAAGAAAGAATTGAGGAATAACCTATGAATGTAACAACGACAAGAAAAGACCTCATGATAGTCAATATGGGACCTCACCACCCATCAATGCATGGTGTTCTTCGGCTCATCCTTACTCTAGACGGTGAAGATGTTATTGATTGTGAGCCAATATTGGGTTATTTACACCGAGGGATGGAAAAAATTGCGGAAAACCGAACTGTTATACAATATCTGCCTTATGTAACACGGTGGGATTATTTAGCGACTATGTTCACAGAAGCAATAACCATAAATGGACCCGAACAGTTGGGGAATATTCAAGTACCTAAAAGAGCAAGTTATATCAGAATAATTATGTTAGAGTTGAGTCGTATAGCTTCTCATCTCTTATGGCTTGGCCCTTTTATGGCGGATATTGGTGCACAGACTCCCTTTTTCTACATTTTCAGAGAAAGAGAATTAGTATATGATCTATTTGAAGCTGCCACCGGTATGAGAATGATGCATAATTATTTTCGTATCGGAGGAGTGGCGGCCGATCTACCGTATGGATGGATAGATAAATGTTTGGATTTCTGTGATTATTTTTTAACAGCAGTTTCGGAATATCAAAAACTTATTACGCGGAATCCTATTTTTTTAGAACGAGTTGAGGGGGTGGGCATTATTGGCGGGGAAGAAGCAATAAATTGGGGTTTATCAGGACCAATGCTCCGAGCTTCCGGAATAGAATGGGATCTTCGTAAAGTTGATCGTTATGAATGTTACGGCGAGTTGGATTGGGAAATCCGGTGGCAAAAAGAAGGGGATTCATTAGCTCGTTATTTAGTCCGAATGAGTGAAATGACGGAATCTATCAAAATTATTCAGCAGGCTCTGGAAGGAATTCCGGGGGGGCCTTATGAAAATTTGGAAATACGATGCTTTGATAGAGAAAAGGATCCAGAATGGGACGGTTTTGAATATCGATTCATTAGTAAAAA